GGAACTAGCCAATATGACTAGTACATCTATTTGTTACTGCGTATACTTATTATATAAATTAATATAAATTATATAAATGGGATTATAATATATATACATCAATATATATATATCAATATATATATATAATATAATTTGCATAATGACTTATCAAAGAACAAAAAATTGTATTTACGTAGTGACTAGTGAATAAAATATAGTAAAAAAAAAACGAATTTATTAATATTGGATTTGACCAATATCAATGGAATACATTATTTCAAAATTGATTCTTGAAGTCATTCTAATCATAACACCAAATTCATTTCATTCATACATAAATGGACTCACCAATTCAAATATTTCATCGACTCATTGATAAATGGATTCAATTTGTCCCGTCCCTAAACCAAATTCGTATTTTATTGAAAAATTCTTTTCAAAAACTTGTTGATCTCTATCCTTCTTACCCAATTTCCAGATTGATTTTTGTTTTTTGTCTTTCCCGACTTAGTAGTATTAGATATAAATATACCTATCGAATTCTGAAAGATGGAAATTTTTTTTTGTATCGAATCATATCATTCCATTATATTGACAATTTCAAAAAACTGTTCATACTATGAACGTAGTAGAATGGCGGTCGGGCAAATATGCCCCCATCGTCTAGTGGTTCAGGACATCTCTCTTTCAAGGAGGCAGCGGGGATTCGACTTCCCCTGGGGGTAGGGTGTTACGAAAAGAAGTTGATCATGAATTTTCAATAAAAACTTAAATGTATTCTTCCTGTTCCTGGGTCGATGCCCGAGCGGTTAATGGGGACGGACTGTAAATTCGTTGGCAATATGTCTACGCTGGTTCAAATCCAGCTCGGCCCAAGAATTTGCCGATCCACTATGAAGTTATATAACCCATTTTTTATTGTTCTCCGGAAATGACTGATGTCCTCTGATACGGAAGAATCATAATATGAAACATCCCTAACGCTATTTCTTTTTTTCTGTATTACATATTTCCACAAATTCGAACCTTGCTAATAATCTAGATTCATATCAAGATCTGTAAATAGAAAATCTAGGGAAAATATTTAAATAAACAAAAAAAATATTTTTTTTCATTGATTAAATTTTCAATCGATTTGTCACTAACAAATGGATTACGAGTAATCTGTGTCGATCTCACTAAAGTGCATATTGATATAGATATCAATATATACAAAAATCAGCCTCTTTCATATACAGCAAAATGGTTCGAATCCGAAATAGAAAAAGAAAGGGTTTGAAAGAAACCGTAAAAATATGTATACTATACACCTCTTTTCCTGGGATTGTAGTTCAATTGGTCAGAGCACCGCCCTGTCAAGGCGGAAGCTGCGGGTTCGAGCCCCGTCAGTCCCGATGGATACAACCCCCCCCCCAAAAAAAAAAGATATCAATTCATTTTTTGTGCGAAAGGAAAGAAAATTGATAAACAAAATCTTATTCCTAATCCTAATAGGGATCCCTCCTGCTTTTTTTCCTTTTTCGTCGAAACCTTTACCTTAAATGAAAAAGGAAGGAAAGGAAATTTGGAATTCTATCAAAAAGAAATGTTTTTTTTTATTTAGTATGGATAAAAGATCTTCCTATGTTATACTATTTAATTCTCGACGATGAGTGGATTTGATAGCTCAGATATTGTTATTCGTGATATTGATCCGATTTGATATCATCGAAATCAAATTTATACCATTGTTGAATTAATTATCGATGAAAGATTTATCATCTCTATGGGATTAAATCCCGAACCGAATTTTTTTATTGGAAATTTAAGAGAAATAAAACATAATAGAGATTATGGAAGTAAATATTCTCGCATTTATTGCTACTGCACTGTTTATTCTAGTTCCTACTGCTTTTTTACTTATAATTTACGTAAAAACGGTAAGTAAAAGTGACTAATTTCACTTAAATATGACTTCTTAATTTTTATCAATGTAATCAATGATAAAAAAAAATGAAAAAGATTTTCAATTTGGGGTCTTAGTCTAAAAAAAAAAAGATCGGACTACAATCAATGTAATCCAGATAGTAGAAATCAAATAAATTTGATTTCTACTATCTGAGAATTGCGTCCAAATTTATTTGAGTTTCATCTATTTGATTTGTATTGCTTCCAATAAATCTGAAATAATAAAAAAACAACTCTTATTCTTCCAATTCTAATTTTTTTTAGATTTCGGATTCTTTTTACAATCCCGGTATCATATTAAAAAAAGGGGTAAAAAAGCAGGAATGGGGATTACGCGGTCCCCCATTTTCCATATATATAACCTGGTTAAGCGTCAGTTCATCGAAATAGAAATTTTAAGAAGAATTCGGTTGGAATAGGAATCAATTTCCTATTCTATTTGATTCTCTTGATTTTCTCAAAATACGAATATAGAAATAATTCAAATCTTTGTTTGATTGAAAGAGTATTTTCAATTTCTCTAATATACATAGAATCCATTACACTACTAGAATATAATAGAACCCTGAAATGCAGATCTATTTTCTATTTGAACTCAATTAATTAGTATAAATGAAATACTTTAATTCAATAGTTCATAAATTTAAAAACCCAAGTAGAAAACAAAATGGGTACTTTGATCCCTTAACTCAATTTTGAGTATCCCTATAGTCCACTTCTTCCCCATACTACGAGGGAAAGGGAAAATGAAAAAACTACCATTAAAGCAGCCCAAGCAAGACTTACTATATCCATATAAATTTTGTCTCCTATCTCTAAAAATATGAAGGAATTTTTGAATTATTATTCAAAAATTTTTCTTCTATTATGTCTTATTCACTAAAAATACTATTACTATAATAATAGCGGAATTACTGTTAGAGAGTCAAAAAAAAGTTTGCCTATTCATTTTTTTTTTTTTACTAGAAGTTAGTGACAAGAAAGATTTTCTTTTTTCTATTAGATTTTAGAATAAAAAAATTTTGTAGAATATTTAAAATTATATTTATATATATACTTTTAAGATTAAGAAAGCGAATTAGCTAAATAAAAAAAAAACTATTCAATCTAACTAATCTAACTAATATTAATGAAATGTGGAAGCACTAATAGACTTTACATCAGTCTGTATACAAGGTTTTTCTTCTGCCGGTTCTCTAACTAAAAATGGAATTCCCTATCCGACTTATCCTTATCCAATCTAATTCAAGACCCAGTCAGTAGACGGACACTACAATAATTGTGTAGTGAAAGAACTATCATTTCATTTCGAAATTTATTGATTCCTTTTCACTACTTGAATCCGAGACGAAAATATTTACAGCATTTTTTAGAACAAACCTACTGATACTTCTAATTTAGAATCAAACGCAAGTCTCAAGACTCCTTTTCCCTCTAGCTTGCTTCTGTTGGAAAAAAGTTTTCTATAAAAAACGTAATACAATATTTCATTTCGAATGTCTTATCGATTAGGCGACACCCGGATTTGAACTGGGGAAAAAGGATTTGCAGTCCCCCGCCTTACCACTCGGCCATGCCGCCAAATAGATATAGATATATAGATATATGAAGTATATCAGAATACCCCCCCCTTTTTTTTTTCTATTGAAAAATGAAAAAAAAAAATCTCGAGACAATTCGCAACCGTTAACTATTAATTTATGAATTCTTTTTGAATATTTGAATCTAAAATGGTTTTTTTCTTAATGAGATAAGAAAATAAAATATAAAAAAAGAAAATGGATACATAACTAATCAATATTGCTTTTTTATTGAAAAAAAAACTTTCTCCATTTCAATTATAACAGCAACTGTCAATATATGTAAACCCTAGAACAAAAATTTGAACTGTTACACAGATATTTATTATCTAATCGGGTATCTTATCCATCCATATATATAAAATACCGATACTATACGGAATTCTCAAGAAATTGTCGTGCTTCTCCTTTTTTACAATTTTTCTATTCAATAAATTGAATAGAAAAATTGTAAAAATTAACACAACATGTTATGTGTTGTCCCGAACAAATATGACTGCAATAAAGTTAGAGACAGATCTATAGCTGGAGTTAAATCTATGCATGTTTAAAAAATACAAAAGCCTTATTACACATTACACACTCTAATCGTATTCTGCAAAAAAATAGTTAAAAATATTTCTTTTTTTTTACAATCCCGAATTCATTTTTTCTGGTATCCAATTGAATTGGAATATGTAATATCATAATAATGATAGAAACGGGGTGCATTTTTTTATATTCCTAAAAAAAAATCTTTAAATCCGGGTCGAATTTTTCAATTCATTTCCATTTTTAGATTAGAATTTAGATTCTATCTGTTTGTTTTGTTGCAAATTCCTTCTTTCGAAGTTGAAAATTCTATTTTATTTATTCCTCTTTTCATAATAGGTATTTCATACACGGGATTTGGTAAAATTTCATGTAATTCAGTATAAAGAACAGAAATTCCAGTATTGCTAAATTGATTCATGTGATTTGATGAAGAATGGCAGCAAATCGGTGGAATATTTTTCGATAAAATTCACGGGGAAATTGAAAATGCTTGGGGATGGAAATGAAGGAATGTCGACACTACCTGGATTGAATCAGATACAATTTGAAGGGTTTTGTAGGTTCATTGATCGGGGCTTAACAGAAGGGCTTTTTAAGTTTCCAAAAATTGAGGATACAGATCAAGAAATTGAATTTCAATTATTTGTAGAAACATATCAATTATTAGAACCCTTGATAAACGAAAAGGATGCTGTATATGAATCGCTTACATATTCTGCTGAATTATATGTATCTGCGGGATTAATTTGGAAAAGTAGTAGAGACATACAAGAACAAACTATTTTTGTTGGAAACATTCCTCTAATGAATTCTCTGGGAACTTCTATAGTAAATGGAATATACAGAATTGTAATCAATCAAATATTGCAAAGCCCTGGTATCTATTACCGTTCAGAATTGGACCCTAGCGGAATTTCGGTCTATACTGGCACCATAATATCAGACTGGGGGGGTAGA